TGTGCATTCCCCGCTTTTTTTGGATCGAATAGACAAAACATTTTTTTTTTCTTCTTTTTATATCTCTGAAATGATGAATCTCATTTTTGGGAATTCGGTGGGGAGAGAACCAGAATTGAAAATTTCACATTTTTATTTTGAGGAGGAAGAGACAAGGGAAAAAGAGAAAAAAAACGAAGAAAAAAAAGAGAAAAATGAACGTATAGTAATATCAGAAACTTGGGATAGCATTATATTTGCTCAAGCAATAAGAGGTTTGATGTTAGTAACCCAATCTTTTCTTAGAAAATACATTGTATTGCCTTCATTTATAATTGCTAAAAATATTGGCCGTATGTTATTATTCCAATTCCCCGAATGGTATGAGGATTTGAAGGAGTGGAATAGAGAAATGCACGTTAAATGCACTTATAATGGTGTTCAATTATCAGAAACAGAATTTCCCAAAGATTGGTTAACGGACGGTATTCAGATAAAGATTCTATTTCCTTTCTGTTTGAAACCTTGGCGAAGATCTAAAATACGATCTCATCCTAGGGATCAAATAAAAGAAAAAGGAAAAAAAGACAATTTTTGTTTTTTAACAATTTGGGGAATGGAAGCGGAATTCCCTTTTGGGAATCCCCGAAAACGACCTTCCTTTTTTGAACCCATTTATAAAGAACTCCAAAAAAAAGTTAGAAAAGTGAAAAAGGATTTCTTTCTACTTCTAAAAGTTTCAAAAGAAAAAACAAGATGGATCATTAAAATACCTCTAGTTCTAAAACGAATAATGAAGGAAATTCAAAAAGTAAACCCAATATTATTATTTGAATTGAGCAAGGCGAAAGTATATGAAACGGCTGAAAATGGAAAAGATTCCGAAATAAATAATAAGATTATTCACAAATCAACCATTCAAATCCAATCCATGAATTGGACAAATTATTCACTCATAGAAAAAAAGATGAAAGATCTTTCTGATAGAACATTCACAATCAGGAATCAAATAGAACGAATCACAAAAGACAAGAAAAAAATAATTCTAACTTGTGATGATAAAAGATCGAAATCACAGAAACATATTTGGCAGATATTCCAAAGAATAAATATACGATTAATACGTAAATCACATTATTTTATGAAATCTCTGATTGAAAAAATATATATAGATATCTTGCTATGTATGATTACCATTCACAGGATCTATTTCCAACTTTTCTTTGAATCAACAAAAAAAATAATCAATAAATCCGTTTACAACGATCAAACAAATCAGGAAGGAATTGATGAAAGAGATCAAAATACAATGAACTTTTTTTCCACTATAAAAAAGTCCTTTTCGAATACTAATATTAGTAATAGTACTAAAATGTATTATGACTTATCCTCCTTGTCCCAAGCATATGTATTTTACAAATTATCACAAACCCAATTACTTAACAAGTATCAATTAAAATCTCTACTTCAATATCAGGGGACTTATCCTTTTATTAAGGATAAAATCAAGGATTATTGTATGACACGAGGAATATTTGATTACAATTCAAGACATAAGAAAATTCATAAGTCTGGAATGATTGAATGGAAAAACTGGTTAAAGGGGCATTATCAATACAATTTATCTCAAACCAAATGGTCGCGGTTAGTACCGCAAAAGTGGCGAAATAGAATCAATCAACGTTATAGGATTCAAAATAAGGACTCAATTAAAGCGGATTCATATAAAAAAGAAAAAGACCAATTAATTCATTATGTGAAACAAAATTACTATGCAGCGGATTCATTGACAAATCAAAAAGAAAAATGGAAAAAACACTACAGATATGATCTTTTATCACATAAATATATGAACTATGGGGATAAGGAGGATTTTTATATTTATGGGTCAAGATTACAAGTAAACGGGGTTCACAAAATTCCATATAATTTCAATAAACCGAAATCCGAATCATTTTATGTATTGGTAAGTACAGCTATTAGTGATTATCTAGAAGAAGGATATATTATTGATACGCATAAAAATCTAGATAGAAAATATTTTGATTGTCGAATTCTCCACTTTTGTCTTAGAAAAAATATCGATATTGAGACCTGGACCAATACACATATCGGTACCAAAATTGATAAAAATACTAAGACTGAAAAAAAAATCAACAACAAATTGAAAAAAAAAGATATTTTTTCTCTTACGATTCATCAAGAAATCAACCCATCCAATCAAAAAAGTATTTTTTTTAATTGGATGGGAATGAATCAAGAAAGAGTTTATCATACCATATCAAATCTAGAATCTTGGTTCTTCCCAGAATTTGTCTTACTTTTTGATGCATATAAGATTAAACCATGGATTATACCAATCAAATTACTTCTTTTTGACTTTTATTTTTATAAAAATAAAAGTCAAAATAAAAACATCAATATAAATAGAAAAAATAATCTTCAGATGATATCTCATCAAAAAAAATATCTTAAATTAGAAAATTCCAACCAACAAAAAAATGAGCAACAGGACCAAGTAAATCTTGTATCAGATCTACGAAAAGAAAACAAAAAAAAAGATATTGAAGAGAATTATGCGAGATCAGACATTACCGTTAAAAAAGGTAAGAAGAAAAAACAATCCAAGAAAAACAAGGAAGCAGAACTAGATTTCTTCCTGAAAAAATATTTCCTTTTTCAATTAAGATGGGATGACTCCTTGAACCAAAGAATGATCAATAATATCAAGGTATATTGTCTCTTACTTAGACTGATAAATCCAAAAGAAATTGTTATATCCTCGATTCAAAGAGGAGAGATACATCTGGATGTAATGCTAATTCAGAAAGATCTAGCTCTTACAGAATTGATAAAAAAAGGAATATTAATTATCGAACCAATTCGTCTATCTATAAAAAGGGATGGAAAATTGATTATATATCAAACTATAAGTATTTCATTGGTTGAGAACAATAAACACCAAACTAATAGAAAATGCATAAAAAAAAGATATATTGATAAGAGGAATTTGGATAAACCCATTGTACGATATGGGAATATGCTTGTGAATGGGGACACAAATTATTATGATTTCCTTGTTCCTGAAAATATTCTATCTCCTAGACGTCGCAGAGAATTGAGAATGTTAATTTGTTTCAATTCCCATAATTGGAATGTTACGGATAGAAATAGAAATCCATTATTTTGCAATGAAAACAACATAAGAAACTCTGGAAAATTTTTGGATGAGGACAAGCATCTTAATACAGATACAAATAAATTCATTAAATGCAAATTTGTTCTTTGGCCCAATTACCGATTAGAAGATTTAGCTTGTATGAATCGCTATTGGTTTGATACCAATAATGGCAGTCGTTTCAGTATGTCAAGGATACATATGTATCCACGATTTAGAATTATTTAATTTAATAGTATATTTCCTATATCATATATATCTATATTCCGTGACATTTTCGATATATGAAAGCCGAAAGATGTATGCATATGCTATGTTATATTTTGGTAAATGATACAGATTGAATGGTGTATCCATTCAATTGGATATAGGAATAAATAAATTAGGGGAATCCTTTTAGATAGAAATAAATTCTTTTCTTTCGTTAATGCGGAAACATACTATCCCTTTCTATCCAAATCAAATTGCAAATTTGATTTGGATAAAATAAAGAAGTAGTATATGAATAAATCCAAATTTTTGTGTGTACTAGATGTGTGTACTAGATTAAAATAACTGGCATAATTCTTTTTTTTATTTTTCCTGATCGGAAAAATCCATGAAAAAGAAAGAAAAAGGATAGAAAAATTTTTTATGGTCAAAAATTCATTCATTTCCATTATTCCACAAGAAGAAAAAGAAGAAAACAAAGGTTCTGTTGAATTTCAAGTATTCAGTTTCACCAATAAGATACGGAGACTTACTTCACATTTGGAATTGCACAAAAAAGATTTTTTATCGCAAAGGGGTCTACGAAAAATTCTAGGAAAACGTCAACGGTTGCTGGCTTATTTGTCAAAGAAAAATAGAGTACGTTATAAGAAATTAATTGGTCAGTTGGATATTCGAGAGCCAAAAACTCGTTAATTTAATCGTTTGAATTTTTTTTAGTAGTATTCAATTTTTCGTTTTGATGAGTCTCGTTTTGAGGAATTCATGGAATAATGAATTAAGGAAGAAAAGATATGACAGTACCGGTTACAAGAAAAGATCTCATGATAGTCAATATGGGGCCTCACCACCCATCAATGCATGGTGTTCTCCGACTAATCGTTACTCTCGATGGTGAAGATGTTATTGACTGTGAGCCCATATTGGGCTATTTACACAGAGGAATGGAAAAGATAGCGGAAAATCGAACAATTATACAATATCTACCTTATGTAACACGATGGGATTATTTAGCTACTATGTTCACAGAGGCAATAACCGTAAATGCGCCAGAACAATTGGAAAATGTTCAAGTACCTCAAAGAGCTAGCTATATCAGAGTAATTATGCTGGAATTGAGCCGTATAGCTTCTCATTTGTTATGGCTTGGACCTTTTATGGCGGATATCGGTGCACAGACTCCCTTTTTCTATATTTTCAGAGAAAGGGAATTGATATATGATCTATTCGAAGCCGCCACAGGTATGCGAATGATGCATAATTATTTCCGTATTGGAGGAGTAGCTGCTGATCTACCTTATGGATGGATAGATAAATGTTTGGATTTCTGCGATTATTCTTTAACAGGAGTTGTTGAATATCAAAAACTTATTACGTGGAATCCCATTTTTTTGGAACGAGTTGAAGGAGTGGGCATTATTGGTGGAGAAGAAGCTGTAAATTGGGGTTTATCAGGACCGATGTTACGAGCTTCTGGAATCCAATGGGATCTTCGTAAAGTTGATCATTATGAGTGTTACAATGAATTCGATTGGGAAGTCCAATGGCAAAAAGAAGGAGATTCATTAGCTCGTTATTTAGTACGAATCGGTGAAATGAAGGAATCCATAAAAATTATTCAACAGGCTCTAGAAGGAATTCCTGGAGGACCTTATGAAAATTTAGAAGTACGACGCTTTGATAGAGCAAAGAATTCCGAATGGAATGATTTTGAATATAGATTTATTAGTAAAAAACCTTCACCCAATTTTGAATTGTCGAAACAAGAACTTTATGTGAGAGTGGAAGCCCCAAAAGGAGAATTGGGAATTTATTTGATAGGAGATAATAGTGTTTTCCCCTGGAGATGGAAAATTCGTCCACCCGGTTTTATCAATTTGCAAATTCTTCCTCAGCTAGTTAAAAGAATGAAATTGGCTGATATCATGACGATATTGGGTAGTATAGATATCATTATGGGAGAAGTTGATCGTTGAAATGATAATTGATACGATAGAAGTACAAACTATCAATTCTTTTTCTACATCGGAATTTTTAAAAGAAGTGTATGGACTAATATGGATTGTACCCATTTTGACCCTTATATTGGGAATAACAATGGGGGTACTAGTAATTGTGTGGTTAGAAAGAGAAATATCTGCAGCGATACAACAACGTATTGGGCCCGAATATGCTGGCCCGTTGGGAATTCTTCAAGCTATAGCGGATGGGACTAAACTACTTTTTAAAGAGGACCTCCTCCCATCTCGAGGAGATATTCGTTTGTTTAGTGTGGGACCGTCTATAGCGGTTATATCAATTCTACTAAGTTATTTAGTAATTCCTTTTGGGTATCGTCTTGTTTTAGCCGATCTCAGTATAGGTGTTTTTTTATGGATCGCCATTTCTAGTATTGCTCCTATTGGGCTTCTTATGTCAGGATATGGATCGAATAATAAATATTCCTTTTTAGGTGGTCTACGAGCTGCTGCTCAATCTATTAGTTATGAAATACCATTAACTCTATGTGTGTTATCAATATCTCTACGTGTGATTCGTTGGAATATGAACTTTGAACCTCTCTTCTAGAAATAAAAGAAAAAAGAAAGAGGTTCAATGTATTGAATAGATGTTTTCATTTTTTTTATTCAGCATTCGGGTTGATGAGTTAAACCAGATAGTTATATGAGTGAAACTAAACAGCTTCCAAATTTGTAGTAAGAAGAAACAATCTCATTCCCTATGTACAAGAATAAAGTTGAAGTAAAAATAAGCAGTGTAAACTGCTTACCCCAAGATTAAGATTTTTTGATTAGTCATCATATCTTGAAGCGGGCGCAAACAAAAGATCAACTGTATGGAGTTTCTACTACTGTCTCGTATGTATTACTATACCGGGGATCAATCAAAAGTCAGTGGACGGTTAGGAACACCAAGGTACACAAAGGATTAGTAATGGAGATAATGTAAGGTATCAAAAAAGAGGTATTTCTTCATAAAACGAATCATAATAAGGACTTGAAATTGGTAGAAATGATCAAGTAGTACTTCCCTACGATTCCGATCTAGAGTATGCTCCTATTCACTGGTTAAAGAAATGACTATCAAGAACGAATTAATCCTTTATTTTATTTTTTAGTATCCTCCTCTGAGACAGAAGAACAGGAAAAAAGAAATGGAATGCAGTAATTGAATGAATAATAAAAAAGGGGGATCCTTATTTATTCTTTTCTCTATCCATATTCATACATATCGAATTCTTATCACGATTCATGAACTAATGACTAATTCTTTTTATTTTGTATTGATTGGTATAAGGAGTATTTTATTGAAATATTAAGTTATTACCGAACAAAGAGAAATTTTTATTGTAAAGGATGAGATCAATTCGGAAGCACTTTTTTTCTTATTCTAGCAGACAGAATTCCATTGGTCTAATTTGGGACTTTCCGACGTATCTTTATTCTATCTATCCAAAGATAGCGATAATACCGAACCCGTCCTTACATTTTTTTTGTGGCCATCGAGGAGCCGTATGAAGCTGAGGTCTCACGTACGGTTTTGAAATAGCGATGGGAACAGTGATGTTATTATCGACTATGATTATCTAACAGTTCAAGTACAGTTGATATAGTTGAAGCACAGTCAAAATATGGTTTTTGGGGGTGGAATCTGTGGCGTCAGCCTATAGGATTTATTGTTTTTCTAATTTCTTCTCTAGCCGAATGTGAGAGATTGCCCTTTGATTTACCAGAAGCGGAGGAGGAATTAGTAGCAGGTTATCAAACCGAGTATTCGGGTATCAAATATGGTTTATTTTATCTTGCTTCTTACCTAAATTTATTAGTTTCTTCATTATTTGTAACAGTTCTTTACTTAGGTGGGTGGAATTTATCTATTCCGTATATATCCATTTCTGAGCTTTTCGGAATAAATAAAATCGCCGGCATTTTTGGAATGACAATGGGTATCCTTATTACATTAACTAAAGCTTATTTGTTTCTCTTCATTTCTATCACAACAAGATGGACTTTACCTAGAATGAGAATGGACCAGTTATTAAATCTTGGATGGAAATTTCTTTTACCTATTTCTCTAGGTAATCTGTTATTAACAACTTCTTCCCAACTTGTTTCATTATAAATAAGAGAATACGATAACACTATTTTAGATTCATAATCTCTATCAAACAAGAGAAAGAAACGTCAAATTTTTCATGTATATCTACAATATGTTCCCTATGGTAATTGGGTCCATGAATTATGGTCAACAAACAATACGAGCTGCAAGGTACATTGGTCAAAGTTTCATAATTACCTTATCCCACACAAATCGTTTACCTGTAACTATTCAATATCCTTATGAAAAATCGATCACATCAGAGCGTTTCCGGGGTCGAATCCACTTTGAATTTGATAAATGTATTGCTTGTGAAGTATGTGTTCGTGTATGCCCGATAGATCTACCCGTTGTTGATTGGAGATTTGAAAGAGATATTAAAAAGAAACAATTACTTAATTATAGTATAGATTTTGGGGTTTGTATATTTTGTGGTAACTGTGTCGAGTATTGTCCAACAAATTGTTTATCAATGACTGAAGAATATGAACTTTCTACTTATGATCGTCACGAATTGAATTATAATCAAATTGCTTTGGGTCGATTACCAATCTCAATAATTGGAGATTACACAATTCAAACAGTTATGAATTCGACTCAAATAAAAATAGACAAAGATGAACCCTTTGATTCAAGAACAATTACCGATTACTAAGATTTTGTTTTGATATAAAAGATCCAAGCTTTTTATTTTGGGTAGTCAGTAACTACAAATAAAAACTAATGATTGTTGAGAATCACTCTTTGATTTAAACTTAAAATATATTTTTCGTGATGATTTCGAAATAGCAAATTTCAACTACTTTTTTCTTTTTTTTTTTCTTTCGGATAAATATAACTAAAGTAAGGTTGGCCCGATAATTTTATCTATATCTACATTAATCCATATTCAAATTCAATTCAATTATAAATGTATCATATACAATATTATATACAAGAAAACAAAAATAGGGTAATCCCTTTTCCTTTCCTGGACCATTTATAAAGTTAAAGTAAGGTCATGAAATAGTTAAAGTTATTTATTTTGTATTTTATACATAATGGATTTACCTGGACCAATACATGATATTCTTGTTGTATTTCTGGGGTCAATTCTTGTATTAGGGGGTCTGGGGGTAGTATTATTTACCAATCCAATTTATTCTGCCTTTTCATTGGGATTGGTTCTTGTTTGTATATCCTTATTCTATATTTCATCGAACTCCTATTTTGTAGCTGCCGCACAGCTCCTTATTTATGTGGGAGCCATAAATGTCTTGATCATATTTGCTGTAATGTTCATGAATGGTTCAGAATATTCCAATAATTCCTATTTTTGGACCATTGGAGATGGGGTCACTTCGATGGTTTGTACAACTATTCTTTTTTCACTAATTACTACTATCCCAGATACGTCATGGTACGGAATTATTTGGACTGCAAGGTCAAACCAGATTATGGAACAGGACCTAATAAATAACGTTCAACAAATTGGGATTCATTTATCAACAGATTTTTATCTTCCGTTTGAACTCATTTCAATAATTCTTTTAGTTTCCTTGATAGGTGCAATTACTATGGCTCGACAATAAGCAATAAAAATACTTAACTTATAATGATTCCCAATTCTTAGAATTCTAACTAAATTCTAAATAAATAAATAGAAATTTTTAGTTAAATCTATCTACCGTCAATATCTTCTTTTGTTGTGTAATTGTTCTATTCTAATCAATTGAATCGGTTGAATTGTTGTTCATATTGAAATGAATCGAGATTGATAAGGAGTTAGTCAATGATGTTTGAGCATGTCCTTTTTTTGAGTGTTTATTTATTTTCTATCGGTATCTATGGATTGATCACAAGTCGAAACATGGTTAGAGCGCTTATGTGTCTTGAGCTTATACTAAATTCGGTTAATATCAATCTTGTAACATTTTCTGATATATTTGATAGTCGCCAATTAAGAGGAGACATTTTCTCAATCTTTGTTATAGCCATTGCAGCTGCTGAAGCAGCTATTGGACTTGCTATTGTTTCGTCGATCCATCGTAACAGAAAATCAACTCGTATTAATCAATCGAATTTGTTGAATAATTAGTGATAATCATCATAGATAATTTAAATAAAGACACATAAAAATATTTAATAGAATTGAAATACTATTTTTTATTGAATTTGAATGCAATTCAATAAAATGGAATTGCATTTTTATATTTATATTGAAATAATGATGACCGATTTGTTGGCCAATTAATTTGAATTCGCATGTGCAACTCGTATCATCATAATTGTTGAAACGAAAATCAAAGTGTCTTGACCTTTTCTCATAAACAGATTGATTTAAGAAATATATTGATTATTTTTAATAAACCACTGTTTCGTCTGGTGTCTACAATATTACAATATATAATATATGATTCATTTACTACTAATTTGATTTGACCAGATCGAAAATCTTTTATGTTCAAAATTGTAATTTATAGATCCAATGTCACATTCAGTAAAAATTTATGATACATGTATAGGGTGTACTCAATGTGTACGAGCTTGCCCCACAGATGTATTGGAAATGATACCTTGGGACGGATGTAAAGCCAAGCAAATAGCTTCCGCGCCAAGAACCGAGGACTGTGTAGGTTGTAAGAGATGTGAATCTGCCTGCCCAACAGATTTTTTGAGTGTCCGTGTTTATTTAGGGCCTGAAACAACTCGCAGCATGGCTCTATCTTATTGATACGTTACAAAAAACTCCACTTGAATCATTTGTGATTCCTCTTTACCGACAAAAGCCCGTGCTCGACAAAATATATTATTTTGAGGGCGGGCTTTTCTGGTCAAAATGTATCTTGTCTTTATCACGAGTTATTTTCCTTGGTTAACAATACTTGTTGTTTTACCGATATTCGCGGGTTCCTCAATTTTCTTTTTCCCTCATAGAGGGAATAAGATGTTTAGGTGGTATACTTTATGTATATGCTTATTAGAACTCCTTCTAACGACTTATGCATTCTGTTATCATTTCCAATTGGATGATCCATTAATGCAATTGAAGGAAGATTCTAAATGGATAGATGTTTTTGATTTCCACTGGAGACTAGGAATCGATGGACTTTCCATAGGACCCATTTTACTGACAGGATTTATCACTACTTTAGCAACTTTAGCAGCTTGGCCAATTACTCGAAATTCGCGGTTGTTCTATTTCCTGATGCTAGCAATGTACAGCGGTCAAATAGGATTATTTTCCTCTCGAGACTTTTTACTTTTTTTCATCATGTGGGAGTTAGAATTAATTCCTGTTTACTTACTTTTATCCATGTGGGGGGGAAAGAAACGTCTCTACTCGGCTACAAAGTTTATTTTGTACACTGCAGGGGGTTCCATTTTTTTCTTAATAGGAGTTCTAGGTATGGGTTTATATGGTTCCAATGAACCAACATTAGATTTTGAAAGATTAATTAATCAATCATATCCTGTGGCATTGGAAATAATATTCTATTTTGGCTTCCTTATTGCTTATGCTGTCAAATTGCCGATTATACCCCTACATACATGGTTACCTGATACCCATGGAGAAGCACATTACAGTACATGTATGCTTTTAGCTGGAATCCTATTAAAAATGGGCGCATATGGATTGATTCGGATCAATATGGAATTACTACCCCACGCCCATTCTATATTTTCTCCTTGGTTGGTGATAATAGGAACAATGCAAATAATCTATGCAGCTTCAACTTCTCTTGGTCAACGTAATTTAAAAAAGAGAATAGCCTATTCCTCTGTATCTCACATGGGTTTCACAATTATAGGAATTGGTTCTATAACCGACATGGGACTCAATGGAGCTATTTTACAAATGCTCTCTCATGGATTTATTGGTGCTGCACTTTTTTTCTTGGCGGGAACGAGTTGTGATAGAACACGTCTTGTTTATCTCGAAGAAATGGGAGGGATATCTATCCCAATGCCAAAAACATTTACCATGTTCAGTAGCTTCTCGATGGCTTCTCTTGCATTGCCAGGAATGAGTGGTTTTGTTGCGGAATTTGTAGTATTTTTTGGACTAATTACTAGTACAAAATATCTTTTAATGCCAAAAATGCTAATTACTTTTGTAATGGCAATTGGAATGATATTAACTCCTATTTATTTATTATCTATGTTACGTCAGATGTTTTATGGATACAAGCTATTTAATATTCCAAACTCTACTTTTTGGGATTCTGGACTACGAGAACTATTTCTTTCAATCTGTATCTTTCTACCCGTAATAAGTATTGGTATTTATCCCGATTTTGTTCTCTCGTTATCAGTTGACAAGGTACACGCTATCTTATCCAATTATTATCATAGATAGTGTTTCATTAATGAAACGGAAGGAAAGTCTTATAATTCTTTGAATTTAATATTTTGAAAATTGTTTGCTGTACTGTATAATGAAAAAAGAAATAAAATGAATAAGAATTGTAATTAGATACATCTCGAGTTTTTGAGAACCGTTTGAATCAAGGAATCATTCAAATTAAAATGGTTCTCAAAAACTCATAAAAACAAACTTTCGTTATATATGGGATGATGTTTTTATCTTATGTATTCTTCATGTAGTTTATTCAATTAGATGTTTATGTGAATGAACCATAACTATGTAGACCTATTCCTAATAGATTGATCCCAAAATAGCATATCCAAATTATAAGAAATCCTATAGAAGCTACAAGTGCCGAATTCGTACCTTTCCAATTTATATTTGTTCTAGTATGTAAATAAATCGCGAATATGGTCCAAGTAATAAATGCCCAAGTTTCCTTGGGGTCCCAATTCCAATAGGATCCCCATGCCTCATTAGCCCATACTGCTCCACAAAGAATACCTATGGTTAAAAAGGTAAACCCTAGACTAATGACACGATAACTCCAATAATCCAAACGCTCAGTTAATTGATATTTGTAATAATTTCGAAATGAAGGAAAAGAAGTGTTTTTAAAAACACTTCTTTTTTCATTCAAATATTCAATCTCACCAAAGAAAAATGACTTAATTAATAAATTATTTCTTTTACAAAAAATTTCGATGTTTTTTCGAAATGTAATGACTAGAAGAGCGACTGATAATAATGATCCGCATAAAAGAGCTGCATAGCTCAATAACATCATACTTACGTGCATCATTAACCACTGAGATTGTAGAGCAGGTACTAATATTGCAGATTGATGCATTTCAGTTGAAAGACCCGACATGGCAAAGCCTTGAGTAAAAATGGTACTTGGTGCAATTATTGTGCTTAAATCATTTTTAAGGTTACGTATCTTGGGAATCATATGAATAATGAAGAAACTACACGAAAGGAAGATTAATGACTCGTATAAATTACTTAATGGAAAATGTCCCGAAGAAATCCAACGAGAAACTAATAATCCTGTTATAGAGAAAAAGGTAGCTATCATCCCTTTTTCTGACGAATCACGTAATCCTACAATTTTGTGGACTAATAAGGTCATCAAATGAATCGTAATCACAATTGAAATGATCGAAAAAGAGATATGAGTTAATATATGTTCTAAAGTCGCAAATATCATAAAAGGGGTCCCATTACAGAATTGGAAATCGCGAATTGAATACATTTTAGGATCTATTGTATCTCTTTTAGAAGATGCCGCCGCTCGGACTCGAACCGAGATGCTTTAGCACTGCTTCCTAAGAGCAGCGTGTCTACCAATTTCACCACGGCGGCTTACTTGAAATAATAATAGTCAATTCATGTTGAATCGTCGAGATTCAAGGATTCAATATAGTTTAGGAAACATTAATTAGAATCAATGAATAAAGACTGGTTTGTGGTTTAAATATTTGAATCTTCAATAAAATACCTACCTAGGTAGTATCGTCGTGGGTTTTTTAACAATCAACTTTCACGTACTAGAAACTAAGTTCTCTCCAAACAGTTGGAACTCCATAGTTTTTTCTCGGTTGAGGTATAAAACTAAGAATTGTCTTTTTTTCTCTATTTTTTTTTGTTTTTCATTTATCCGATTTCATGGATTCAAATGAAATTGAGTTTTTTTTTCAATGAACAAAATAAAATAACTAGGATTTCATATCTATCACAATTTCATCATTAAATACAAATAATTTGTTACTTTTCTAATGATTTCGATACCTTAGTATATTTAAATTAAAGTATTAATATTCTTTATTGCGCATATAATTTATAATTTATGATACCATTTACAAAACCAATTAAGTTTTGGGATAGGCATATAACAAAAGAGTTTCAATCTCTATCACAATTGTACTTTTCTATTGTGAAAAGTACAATTGTGATAGGGAAAAAAATAATACTTAGAACCCAATATACAAAAAACTCTTATTCTATATATCACAGCAGTGAGTTCTAAGTAATATTGAGAAATTCAATACAGAAAAATACATTAGTTAACATTCATCTTACAAAATTTGAGGTTCTTTAGGCTATATCAATTGAGATTATTCTAAGACTTTATTATTTGTTTGTCGCACAAAAAAACTTTTTGAATGCCCGGTGGAAACCGATTTCGCTAAAGAAAAAGTTTTTACTGCAACTAAATATCCTTTTTTCTTCCAAATATTTCTACGAATACGTTTTTTTGACATAGAAGTACGTTTTTTTGGAACTGCCATTCAAAAAGGGGGGTTCCTCCTTTTATCGTTGTATGTGAAAGACATGTATTCTTCAAAATAGATCGTTCTTTTTAGTTATTATCTATACTTATTTCGTGTATGTGGATAATTTTTTTAATATACTCTTTTTAATATACATTGTTTTTTTACTTTAACATAAAAATATATAATAAACATACAAATATATATAATACAAATATATTTATATATACATGTATATGTGATATATATATCACATATACGTATGCGCGTGCATCACACATCACATATATAAATGACATGAGGGAAAAAAAATGGAAGAAAATAAGGGAAAATGAAAATTGATTAAGTCCAGAGTGCTATGTCCATAATTCAAAGTAAGGAGTATCATAAGATTTCCGATAAACATAAGTTTTTTTTTATTGGATTTCAATCCAATCAATCAGTTACACAACAAGTTAGGTAATTACTCCCCTCCCAAAATGAACTAGAAAACCTAGGTATTTTTTTTTTTTTAATTCGAATATAGATACTATGATCCATATTTGAATAAAAAAAGTACTCTTTTTTTGGTCTAACTCTTTTTCCTTACTATATTTAGTATACTATATAATATATTTATTATACTATTATAGTATAATAAATATGTTTATTAATCACAAAAAAAAAAAATAAAAAAATCTACTAAATAATAGTAGTAAGAAAATTATTAAAAAATCTCATATTCCTTTAATCTTTTCTTAGTTAAAATAACTACTAGGTAATCGTCTTTACCTTTACATAGTTATTTGGTCATATTTTTTGACCAACCAATTGTAAATTTTGGAATATTTCAAATATCTGAAAAAAAAAATCAGAATAATTAAGAATCCCAATATTTGACTTTTTTTTCATATCTTTTTTTTTTGTTGATTTCTTTTATTATTGTTCCTTTCTAAAAGGATCAAAAAGATAAGAATTGGTGAATCGAGAACAATTTGTAATTATAAGAAAAAAGAGTTTTTTTTCTTATGGAACATACATATCAATATGCGTGGATAATACCTTTTCTTCCACTTCCAGTTACTATGTCAATAGGATTTGGACTTCTACTTATTCCGACAGCAACAAAAAATATTCGTCGCATGTGGGCTTTTCCTAGTGTTTTACTCTTAAGTATAGCTATGGTGTTTTCAGCCAATCTGTCTATTCAACAAATAAATGGAAGTTTTATCTATCAATATCTATGGTCTTGGACCATCAATAATGATTTTTCCTTAGAGTTTGGATACTTGATCGATCCACTTACTTCTATTATGTCAATACTAATTACTACTGTTGGAATCATGGTTCTTATTTATAGTGACAAATATATGTATCACGATCAAGGATATTTGAGATTTTTTGCTTATATGAGTTTTTTTAATACTTCTATGCTGGGATTAGTTACTAGTTCAAATTTGATACAAATTTATATTTTTTGGGAACTTGTGGGAATGTGTTCTTATTTATTAATAGGGTTTTGGTTCACACGACCAATTGCAGCAAGTGCTTGTCAAAAAGCTTTTGTAACTAATCGTGTAGGGGACTTTGGTTTATTGTTAGGAATCTTAGGTTTTTATTGGATAACAGGTAGTTTAGAATTTCGGTATTTGCTCGAAATAACTAATAACTTAATCCAGAATAATGGGGTCAATTCTTTATTTGCTACTTTGTGTGCTTCTTTATTATTCGTCGGTGCGGTTGCTAAATCCGCACAATTCCCCCTTCACGTATGGTTACCTGATGCTATGGAAGGACCCACTCCTATTTCGGCTCTTATACACGCTGCTACTATGGTAGCAGCAGGAATTTTTCTTGTAGCTCGGCTTCTTCCTCTTTTCATAGTCATACCTTATATAATGAATTTCATTTCTTTAATAGGTGTAATAACACTATTATTAGGGGCTACTTTGGCCCTTGCTCAAAGAGACATTAAAAAAAGCTTAGCCTATTCTACAATGTCTCAATTGGGTTATATTATGTTAGCTCTAGGTATAGGTTCTTATCGAGCTGCTTTATTCCATTTGATCACTCATGCCTATTCAAAAGCTTTATTGTTTTTGGGATCCGGATCTATTATTCATTCAATGGAACCTATTGTTGGATATTCACCAGATAAAAGTCAGAATATGGTTCTTATGGGTGGTTTAGCAAGATATGTTCCAATTACAAGAACTACTTTTTTATTGGGTACACTTTCTCTTTGTGGTATTCCACCTCTTGCTTGTTTTTGGTCCAAAGATAACATTCTTAATGATAGTTGGTTGTATTCACCAATTTTCGCAGTAATAGCTTATTTCACAGCAGGATTAACCGCATTTTATATGTTTCGGGTATATTTACTTACCTTTGATGGGTATTTACGCGTTCATTTTAAAAATTACAGTAGCACAAAAAATGGTTCGTTCTATTCCATATCTCTATGGGGAAAAGGAACTCCAAGAGGAGTCAATCCAAATTTACTTTTATCAACAATGAATAAAAAGGTTTCTTTTTTTGCAAAAGAAAGATCTAAAATTGATAATAATGTAAGAAATAGGATACAATACTTTAGTACTTACTTTGGAAATAAATACACTTCCATGTATCCTCACGAATCGGACAATACTATGCTATTTCCTCTTCTTGTATTAGTACTATTTACTTTGTTGGTTGGATCAATAGGAATTTCTTTTGATCAAGGAGTAATAGATTTTGATATATTATCGAAATGGTTAACCCCATCAACAAATCTTTTACATTCAAGTTCTAATTATTCTGTAAATTTGGATGAATTTTTTACAAATGCAATTTTTTCAGTAAGTATAGCAATTTTCGGACTATTCATAGCATATATTTTATATGGATCCGCTTATTCATTTTTCCAGAATTTGGATTTAATCAATTCATTTGTAAAAGGGGGTCCTAAAAGAATTATTGTGGACCGAATAAAAAATGTGATATACAATTGGTCATATAATCGTGGTTACATAGATATTTTTTATACTAAAGTTTTTACCGTGGGGATAAGAGGATTAACCAAACTAACTCAGTTTTTTGATAGACGTATAATTGATGGAATTACAAATGGTGTTGGTGTTGCAAGTTTTTTTATAGGGGAAGGGGTTAAATATATGGGAGGTGGACGAATCTCGTCTTATCTATTCTTGTATTTATCTTATGTATCAATATTTTTATTTATTTTTTTATTTATAAAAAAATAAATAAATCGTTTATAATCGAAAAGAAGAAAAGTAAGAAAAGGTTTTTCATTTTTCTCTTCTTCTTGATAGGTATCAAGATAAGAATCTTCGTGAACTGGGCTATCTTTATAGCATGTCTCTTTAAAGTGAAAGTGGAATTCATCCTTTGTTTTTTCCTTTCCATTCACTCGGATCTCTTCCGTTTCATCTATTT